GCAAATGTGCATTCCCCTCTTTTTTTAGACAGAATAAAAAAATCCCCTTTTTTATCTTTTGATATCTCCGGGTCGATTAAACTAATTTTGAGAAATTGGGTGGGTAAGGGGGAAGCATTCAAAATTGTAGAGTATACAGAAGAACGAACAAAAAGAGAAGAAAACAAAGAGAAGAACAAAAGAAAGGAGAAAGCGCGAATAGACATAGCAGAGGCCTGGGATACCATTCCATTTGCGCAAGTAATAAGAGGTTCCATGTTACTAACTCAATCTATTTTTAGAAAATATATTCTATTACCTTCATTGATAATTGCAAAAAATATTGGACGTATATGCCTATTGCAACTTCCTGAATGGTCTGAGGATTTACAGGAATGGAATACAGAGATGCATGTTAAATGTACCTATAATGGTGTTCCGTTATCAGAAACAGAATTTCCGAAAAATTGGTTGACAGACGGTATTCAGATAAAAATATTATTTCCTTTCTGTCTGAAACCTTGGCACAAATCGAAACTAAGATCCTCTCAGAAAGATCTAATGAAAAAGAAAAAAGAAAAAGATGATTTTTGTTTTTTAACAGTTTGGGGAATGGAAGCTGAACTTCCTTTTGGTTCGCCCCGAAAACGACCTTCCCTTTTTAAACCCATTTTTAAGGAACTTGAAAGAAAAATTGGAAAATTTAAAAAGAAGTATTTTCGAGTTCTAATAGTTTTTAAAGCAAAAACAAAATTACTTCGAAAAGTATCAAAAGAAACAAAAAAACGGGTTATCAAAAGTGTTATTTTTATAAAAAAAATAATAAAAGAACTTTCAAAAGTAAATCCAATTCTATTATTTCGATTAAGAGAAGTAGAAGTATATGAATCGAGTGAAATTAAAGAAAAAAAAGATTCTATAATCAGCAATCAGATAATTCACGAATCATTTAGTCAAATTGCATCTCCGAGTTCAACAAATTCTTCATTGACAGAAAAAAAAATGAAGGATCTGACTGATAGAACAAGTACAATTCGAAATCAAATAGAAAGAATCACAAAAGAGAAAAAAAAAGTAACTCCAAAAATAAATAATATTAGTCCTAACAAAACAAGTTATAATTCTAAAAGATTCGAAAAATGGCAAATATTCAAAAAAAGAAATGCTCGATTAATTTCTAAATTACCCCTTTTTTTGAAATTTTTCATTGAAAGAATATACACAGAAATATTTTTATCTATCATTAATATTCGCAAAATGAATACAGAACTTTTTCTTGAATCAACAAAAAAAATTATTGATAAATCCATTTACAATAAGGAAAGAAAACAAGAAATAATTAATAAAAAAAATAAAAATCCAATTGCCTTTATTTCGACTATAAAAAAGTCACTTGATAATATTAGTAATAGTAAAACAAATTCACCTATTTTTTATGACTTATCATACATGTCACAAGCCTATGTATTTTACAAATTATCACAAATCCAAGTCAGTAACTCGTATAAATTTAGCTCTGTTTTTCAATCTCAAGGAATCCCTTTTTTTCTTAAGCCTGAAATAAAGGATTCTTTTGAAACACAAGGAATGGTTCAGTCGAAATTAGGAGATAAGAAACTTCCGAGTTATGAAATGAATCAATGGAAAAACTGGTTAAGAGGACATTATCAATACGATTTATCTCAGATCAGATGGTCTAGATTAATACCAGAAAAGTGGCGAAATACAGTTCATCAGCGTCGTATAGCTAAAAAATCAAATTTTAGCAAAAGGCATTCATATGAAAAAGACCAATTAATTGGTTCCAAAAAACAAAACCAATTTGAAGTATATTCATTATCTAATCAAAAAGATAATTTTCAAAAATACTATAGATATGATCTTTTATCATATAAATTTCTTAATTATGAAAATAAAACGGAATGCTTTTCTCCCTTTCAAGGACATAAGAACCAAGAGCTTTCTTATAACACGCATAAAGAAAGCCTTTTTGATATGCTGAGAAACATCCCTATCAATAATTTTCTAGGAAAGGTCGATATTCGCTATATGGAAAAAACGGCCGATAGAAAATATTTTGATTGGAAAATTATCAATTTTTATCTTAGACAAAAAGTCGATATTGAGGCCTGGATCACGATCGATACCAATAGGAATCAAAATACTCAAATTCGTACTAATAATTATCAAATAATTCATAAAAAAGATCTTTTTTATCTTATGATTCCAGAAATCAATCCACCAAACTCTCACAAAGTTTTTTTTGATTGGATGGGAATGAATGAAAAAATACTAAAGCGTCACATATCGAATCTGGAACTTTGGTTCTTCCCAGAACTTGTGTTACTTTATAATGCCTATAAAACGAAACCTTGGTTTATACCAAGAAAATTACTTCTTTTAAATTTGAATAGAAATGAAAATAGTAGTGAAAATAAAAAGATCAATGAAAAGAAAAAAGGAAGTTTTTTGATACCATCGAATAAAAAGCATCGAAATCAAGAAGAAAAAGAACCCACAAGTCGAGGAGATCTTGGATCCGTTCTCTCACAACAAAAAGATCTTGAAGAAAATTCTGCAAGATCAGACATGAAAAAAGCGAAAAAGAAAAAACAATACAAAAGCAACACGGAAGCAGAACTAGATTCCTTCCTGAAACGTTTTTTTCTTTTTCAATTAAGATGGGACGATACTTTGAATCAAAGAATGATGAATAATATCAAGGTATGTTGTCTCCTGCTTAGACTGATAGATCCAAAAAAAATTACTATCTCCTCGATTCAAACGAGAGAAATTTGTTTGGATATAATGCTGATTCAGAAGAATTTAACTCTTACAGAATTGATGAAAAAGGGAGTATTGATTATAGAACCCATTCGTCTGTCTGGAAAAAACGATGGCCAATTTATTATGTATCAAACCATAGGTATTTCGTTGGTTCATAAGAGTAAACACCAAACTAATAAAAAATACCAAGAACAAAGATATGTTTCTAAGAATAATTTTGATGAAACTATTTCAGCACATCAAAGAATAACTGGAAATAGAGACAAAAATCATTTTGATTTGCCTGTTCCTGAAAATATTTTATCGTTTAGACGTCGTAGAAAATTGAGAATTCTAAATTGTTTCAATTCAAAGAATAGAAATGGTGGAGATAGAAATCCAGTATTTTGGAATGGAAAGAACGGAAAAAACAGCAGCCAAGTTTCGCATGACAGTAAGCATCTTGATAGAGAGAAAAAGAAATTAATGAAATTAAAGCTCTTTCTTTGGCCTAATTATCGATTAGAGGATTTAGCTTGTATGAATCGTTATTGGTTTGATACCAATAATGGCAGTCGTTTCAGTATGTTAAGGATACATCTGTATCCACGATTGAAAATTCGTGGATAATACACTTTTTCTATATATCCTATACCCTATATATAATATAGGGTATATGAAAATAAAATATAGGGTATATGAAAGCAAACAAATACACAGATCACATGCCTTGTCTCACATTTCATTCTAAATATCCAATATGAAATAAATGATGGCTCAATTAGATCTCGAAATGAATCAACAAAAACTTCTTCGTTTTAAATCTAAATTCTTCGATGCGAAAATGTACCAATCCTTTTCTATCCCTATCTAAATCCAATTTCAAATTGAATTGAGTGATTTGAATTCAGAAAATTAGGAGTTCATAAATAAATTAGGATTAGATTATTGTATATATCACATTCAAATTAATGGCATTATTATTACTGATCGGTAAAATCCATATCTGTAAAAAGGGAAAGGGGATTTTTTTATGGTAAAAAATTCATTCATTTCGGTTATTTCTCAAAAAGAAAACGAAGAAAACAGGGGGTCTGTTGAATTTCAAGTATTCAGTTTCACGACTAAGATAAGGAGACTTACTTCACATTTGGAATTGCACAAAAAAGACTCTTCATCTCAGAGGGGTTTGCGGAAAATTTTGGGAAAACGTCAACGACTGCTGGCCTATTTGTCAAAAAAAAATAGAGAACGCTATAAAGAATTAATTGGCGAGTTGAATATTCGAGAGATAAAAACTCGTTAATTTGAAGCGTGATACCATTTGAGCTTAGTCGTTTCAATTTTGATGAACTTCTTTTTACTTTCAGCAATGCATGGGAAGAATGACTCGGGAAAAAACTTATGATTGCACCAACTACAAGAAAAGACCTCATGATAGTCAATATGGGCCCTCACCACCCATCAATGCATGGTGTTCTTCGACTGATCGTTACTCTCGATGGTGAAGATGTTATTGAATGTGAACCAATATTGGGTTATTTACATAGAGGGATGGAGAAAATTGCGGAAAATCGAACAATTATACAATATTTGCCTTATGTAACACGTTGGGATTATTTAGCTACTATGTTCACAGAAGCAATAACCGTAAATGGACCCGAACAGCTAGGCAATATTCAAGTACCTAAAAGGGCTAGCTATATCAGAGCTATTATGTTGGAGTTGAGTCGTATCGCTTCCCATTTGTTATGGCTTGGCCCTTTTATGGCAGATATTGGGGCACAGACCCCTTTCTTCTATATTTTGCGAGAACGAGAATTGATATATGACCTATTCGAAGCTGCTACCGGTATGCGCATGATGCATAATTATTTTCGTATCGGAGGAGTAGCTGCTGATCTACCTCATGGCTGGATAGATAAATGTTTGGATTTTTGCGATTATTTTTTAACCGGGGTTGCTGAATATGAAAAGCTTATTACACGGAATCCTATTTTTTTAGAACGAGTTGAAGGCGTAGGCATTATTGGCGCAGAAGAAGCACTAAATTGGGGTTTATCAGGACCAATGCTACGGGCTTCCGGAATACAATGGGATCTTCGTAAAGTTGATCGTTATGAGTGTTACGACGAATTTGATTGGGAGATTCAATGGCAAAAGGAAGGGGATTCATTAGCTCGGTATTTAGTACGAATCAGTGAAATGACAGAATCCATAAAAATTATCCAACAGGCTCTGGAAGGAATTCCAGG